AGAATAATATAAAAGAAAAAGCGAAATGCCGAAATAAAAAGGGATTGAATTTTATTTGTACTGTGTCTGAAATGCATCCTGTCTATTCCTATCCTTCAACCCCTCTATACTTTTTTTAAGTTTTTTTTAAACTTTTTATTTTTTTTTTTTTTATATATATATGAAGACTTAACACTCTTTTTGAGTGAGAGAAAGCACAATATGAACAAACAAGAAAGAAAAAAGAAACAAAAAAAAAAGGGAACATAATCCCCCTTTAGTTCTTTACCATAACCATACATATATTTTTACATATATTTTTTACCCATCTCTAAAAATGGAGGTATATATCTATACGCTAGATGAATAAGTATGTATCATGCTCTTGACTATTAACGAATATATATCCTGATCTGTCTCGATTAATTTGTATGAATATCTATCCGATATATTATTCATGTGTCAGGAACCAGATTTGAACTGGTGACACGAGGATTTTCAGTCCTCTGCTCTACCAACTGAGCTATCCCGACCATTTCCCGTGCATCATCCTAGTAGAGTACTTGTATCTATGCCAATTAAAGTTAAAGGGACTAAATCTAAATAAAGTAAATAAAGTAAAGTATTAAAAAATTTTATCTAATAAATGTAAGGATAATGATATGGACTGTGAATGATTCAATAATAGAGATTCCTTGCCCATATATGTTCATTTGTACAGGTATCGTATCTATCAAAATTGGGATAAGATCCAAAGATTTCTCTTCGGATCCATTTGTGAAAGAGTAGAGTGAATGAGAAAGAAAGATAGTGAATTTTGTTTGAACCACTGATGAAAAAAAGAGGATAAATAGTTAGGAAGTAAAATGGACTTTTTGTTGGGGATAGAGGGACTTGAACCCTCACGATTTCTAAAGTCGACGGATTTTCCTCTTACTATAAATTTCATTGTTGTCGATATTGACATGTAGAACGGGACTCTCTCTTTATTCTCGTCCGATTAATCAGTTTTTCAAAAGATCTATCAAACTCTGGAATGAATGATTTGATCACTGAATATTCGATTCTTCCTTCAACTTCGATTGGAATGGATTCACAATAACTCTGAATTTTTTCTTTCATATTTTCATATATATATATATTTCATATATATATATTCGACAGATTCGGGTCGTGATTAATCGTTTGATATGTTAGTATGTATACGTACGTATTAGATATATAGGGCCGTCCTTTCTGTAATTTCGATAGAGGAATTCCAGCTACCAACACAACGTAGTCAACTCCATTCGTTAGAACAGCTTCCATTGAGTCTCTGCACCTATCCTTTTTTTATTCTAGTTTTATAAACCCTTGTTTTCTCAAAATAAAGATTTGGCTCAGGATTGCCCATTTTTAATTCCAGGGTTTCTCTGAATTTGGAAGTTACCACTTAGTAGGTTTCCATACCAAGGCTCAATACAATCAAGTCCGTAGCGTCTACCAATTTCGCCATATCCCCTTTTGATTTGAGACCAAGATCCGGTTGGAATTCCACCCATCTCTTTCATTTATTTTTGAACCGTTGAATTCATTAGATAATGAATGATTCCCATATCGAAAAAGTGTATGCTATTTTATTTTTTTGGCGATCCTCTATCAGTTTATTTCTATTGGATAAACCTTGTTTCAATCAGAAATGATTCTATCATTGATGTATCCACAATTCAATATGGATAGATATATCCCATATATATATGTTTCTCCCTCCCTTTTTTTTACAGTGCGATTTGGAATACTGGAACGGTCGATATTCATTCTTCTTTTTTTTTTTTTTTTCGTCCTACCTCTTCCTTTTCCGAATGAAACCAAAAGAATGTCTCATTCTAATTTGTATTGTATCTTTATCCTTATCTTATCTTTTCTTAGGACCGATCCGCTCGCTATACGCTATAATTATTGCTATAACTGCTTTACTTTAAGAAATAAATAAAAAGAAATAAATAAATTTTCTATTAAGAAAAGAAATAATTAGATTTTTTATAATCATAGTTTATAATTTTAAATTATCAATATATATATATACATGTTCATTAACATATATATATACATATTAAATATATATACATATTAATTAAAAAATATAAATTTTAAAAATATAAAAATATAAATATAATGTATAAATATATAAAATATATAAAAAAAATGTATAAAATGCATAAAAAAAAAATAGAATGTATAAATAATAATTAATGTAAATAAATAATAATTAATGTAAATAAATAATAATTAATTACATTAATATGATAGAATGAAAATTCTACTAATTTAATTAGTCATATACTAATTAGTCATATATTTCTATTAGAAAAATATCTATTAGAAAAATAGAATTCTATTAATTCTATTTAGTCATATCTAGTTCTATATTATTAGTTATATTAGTTATAACTTAACTAATAATATAGATATAATGATATAGATATAACAATAGAACTATGAACTATAACTATATAGTTCATATTAAATTAATAGCTAATAGCCCTAAGCTAAGATCCAGCAGTTTCCTGAATTCCTATACACTATTTCTATTTGTTATACTATTTCTATTTCTGTTATGTGAGCCCGCTTAGCTCAGAGGTTAGAGCATCGCATTTGTAATGCGATGGTCATCGGTTCGATTCCGATAGCCGGCTTTTTTTCTCTATCGATTTTTCCATGATTGATAATCTCCCCTTTTCTCAAAATGTTGGATCACCGATCTATTATGTCGTGGTAACTTGTAACTATGAATAAAAAATGGATTGGAGCAATTAGATCTCTACAGAACAAATCATAAAACGGAGCCTCAACTTCCTATATATACATATACAAAAAATCCGGATATTAATAGAATTCATTTCATTCTACTTTGTAATACTTCAGTAAATTTAGCTTTGCTTTGTTTATCCTTTAGTTCAGTCTTAATTTAAGATTTATTCTGTAAAATGAAATTTCAATAAAAAAAGGAGTCTTTATGTCTCGTTATCGAGGACCTCGTTTCAAAAAAATACGCCGTCTGGGGACTTTACCAGGACTAACTAGTAAAAGACCTAAATCCGGAAGCGATCTTAAAACCCAATTGCGTTCTGGGAAAAGATCGCAATATCGTATTCGTCTAGAAGAAAAACAGAAATTGCGTTTTCATTATGGTCTGACGGAGCGACAATTAGTTAGATATGTACATATCGCTGGAAAAGCCAAAGGGTCAACAGGTCAGGTTTTACTACAACTACTTGAGATGCGTTTGGATAACATCCTTTTTCGATTGGGTATGGCTTCGACCATTCCTGGAGCTAGGCAATTAGTTAACCATAGACATATTTTAGTTAATGGTCGTATAGTGGATATACCAAGTTATCGTTGCAAACCCCGAGATATTATTACTACGAAGGATAAACAAAGATCGAAAGCTCTGATTCAAAATTATATTGCTTCACCCCCTCCCGAGGAATTGCCAAAACATTTGACTATTGACTCATTCCAATATAAAGGATTAGTAAATCAAATAATAGATAGTAAATGGATCGGTTTGAAAATAAATGAGTTGTTAGTCGTAGAATATTATTCCCGCCAGACTTGAACCTAACTAAAATAACAAAGAAAGATTAAGAAAATTTTGCCCTCTTTTCGACGAAGTAAATAGATCTAAGGGCCTTGATCCGCATTTTTCTCATTCACGTATTACAAATAGATCAGCAGTAGGATTTTTTTTTCTTTTTTGCTCTTTCCGATATTTGTATTTTACGTACCGCAGTAATGTAATTAGGAATATAGAATTTCTGGAATAGAGAATTTCTATCAAATAAAAGTCTTATTGCTGGAACTGGAATAATGGTATCAGTTGTTATTTGATTTGATACATTGTGGTCGGTCACGTTGGTGAATTAACAGAAACGGAAAGAGAGGGATTCGAACCCTCGGTAAACAAAAGCCTACATAGCAGTTCCAATGCTACGCCTTGAACCACTCGGCCATCTCTCCTACATAATCTTATTATTGACCAGAAACCGAGTGAATAGCGAGTCATTCATATTATTGCAGTACAGGTATGACCGATCCATGGTTCCATAGGAATAATTCCTTTCAAATTTCCTATTTCTCAACACCAACTTCTCTCATCAGCTACCCCATGGATCTATTACAAATTCATGAATCGTCCCATGGATTTTTATTTCCATTGTATGGCATGACGTATACACGTCATGTAAACAAAACGGAACGGATGGTTACTCTACTCTATTTTATCATGGAATAATTATTCTTTTTCCTCTTTGGATCATAACCAAATCAAAACTTCTAGAGTTATCAAAATCCGTAGTAAAAGAAAGTCCTTGGTTATTCAACTTAGATGAAATCTTAGATGAAATAGTAATAGCTCCGTTCATTGGTATACTACGAAATTGTAATGAAATCCAATCTGATTCAAATATTTCATATCTCTCCTTGTCCAAACAAAATGGGACAATTTGAGCGGAAGGTCCACATTTTTAGAATTAGTCTGTTTTATGTTATTTCGTATTGTACAATTCCTTTGTTTGTGGGATCATTTTCCCCGAAGGGTAATGAAAAGAATTATAATTATAGATTATAGAAAGGATTGCTAATTATGCCTAGATCTCGGATAAATGTAAATTTTATTGATAAGACCTCTTCCATTGTAGCCAATATTCTATTACGAATAATTCCGACAACTTCAGGAGAAAAAAAGGCATTTACCTATTACAGAGATGGTGCGATTTGATTCTTTTTTCTTCTTTTTTTAGACTTCAGTATTATGAGAAAGATACGTGATTCGGGATAGAAAGAACCAAATTATTGAAATAAACCTACGCTTGGTGAAGGTGAGTTTGAAGATAGAACAATTCCTTCTGTCGTGTATCCTCGATTGATGCAGCCTCGGATGCTTCAATTGTTAATTTGAGTATTGAGCGAAAGGTTACACCTATGGGTTCTATATTGTAGGTCAATCCTATTCCACTAGTACCAATAGGCAGCATAGG